AGGTTTTTGGGATGATTTGAGGGCCTTGTGGAGAATTTGGGCTGATTAAAAAATTTTAGCCGGAAACTTTAATGGGCGGATTTTTTTTGCTTTTTGGAGGAAAAAAAAGTCTCAAAAAGTGGCAAAAAAATAAAAAATGACAAAAAAAAATAAAAAAATGACAAAAAAAATAAAAAAGTGGCAAAAAGTGGCAAAAAGTGGCAAAAAGTGGCAAAATTAGTGAGGAAATAAGGATGGTATTGGGGCATAGGGAAATTACAGCGTAAATTATGTGAAATTTTATGCAAAAAAGGTGAAATTTTGGAATTTTTTTGAAAAAAAAGGTTTTTCATGGGGATTTTCAAACTAAATTTCAGTTAAGGAAATCGTATCAAGGGTGAAAGTTATGTCTTACAATCATTAAAAGCTTGTAACCATATAGAGGGAGTGCAAGGTTAAGCATATAGTTCAACCCTGTCTTAGGGCCTTACCGCTTTTTCCACGGTAAACGAGCATATATGGGTGTCAGATGAAAGGACCGAAAAAAAACCCCTACCAGTTGTGGTACGAGCATAGGTGATAAGAACATGAGAGAGATGGACCAGAATAGAAGGGTGCAACCAAAGGTCTTGGAAAAAGCTAGGAAGGAGGGGTGGTTCCGGACCGTTGAGTAGTTCTTGAGAGTGTAACCAGTGGTTTTGGAAAGGGCACTAAAAGAGGAGTTACAAGTTATGGACCTGAAGAGCCGAATTAATTAGTTTAAGGTGAGGGGTGAAGGATTTGACTGGAATGGCCAGATCACGGGACACCATTAGGAACGGGATATCCATATTGATTAATAATAGATTGACCTGAGTCCATAGAACGTCTAGATAAGGAAAAACTATATTATGGTTAGTTAGGAATTTCAGGTTAACTGTCAGTCAAGAAAAATCCTTGCATGATATCCGTGGGGAAAAACGATTAATGTATGATTATACATAGCTATCTATATATACATATATATATTCAAGGACATACGCGTACAAATTTTGGGGGGGGAGGGGGGGGGTCCACAGAGGGGCCTAAAAGACTATTTTTTTTATTTTTTTTCAAAGGGTAGTTTAATAAAAAACGCCGGCTTTGGGGGCAGGTGATGAAGAAGTTCTCCTTTGATGCTCTAAGGGGGTGGCCCAGCTTTGGTTTACAAAAACAATGCTTTATTGTTAAGCTATTAGAGCAAAGGTGTGTTTTGGTGATGTGGTTTTCTATGACTCCGAGGATGGGGGTTAAGATGAAAAATGAAAAATAAAGGCAGGAGGTTATTTGTCCAATAATAGTGAATGGGGGTTCTACTGGTTTTGTGGCTGTTCAGGTTATAAGGATAAATGTGGTGATGAGGGCTCAAAACAGAAATTGTGCCAGTGGGCGAAAGGTTATTGAGCGTGAGTGGGTGGTGTGTGTGAATGGGAGAGTTAGGAGCGTCAGGATGGACAGGACTAAGGCAATGGTCCCTCCGAGCTTATTAGGGATAGAGCGTAGGATGTTGTAGGCGAATAAGAAGTATCATTCTGGCTTAATGTGTTGTGGTGTAACAAGTGGGTTAGCTTTGCAAAAGTTTTCTGGGTCGTTCAGGGTGCCTGGGGAAAAGAATAAGATGCCGAGTAAGACCGTGATTAAAATTGTTAGCATGAATAGGTCCTTGTTGGAGTGGTATGGGTGAAATGGGATTTTGTCAATGTCTGAGTTGGTGCCGAGTGGATTGTTGGACCCGTGTTCGTGGAGCAGGAGGATATGAAGGGAGGATAAAGAGATAATCCCAAATGGGAGGATAAAGTGTAAGGCGAAAAATCGTGTTAGGGTTGGGTCGGTGATGGCGAATCCGCCCCAGAGCCAGGTTGTGAGTGCTGTCCCCACATAGGGGATGGCGGTGAGAAGGTTTGTGATAACAGTGGCCGCCCAAAATGATATTTGTCCCCACGGGAGGACGTACCCGAAGAAGGCTGTGGCTATAAGGGTGACTAAGAGGGTGGTGCCGGATGCTCAGACGTTTTTATTGAGGTAGGAGCCGTAGTATAGGCCTCGTGCAATGTGTGTGTAGATGCAGATGAAAAACATGGATGCACCAATTGCATGTAGGTTTTGGAGGATTCACCCGCCGGGCACATCTTGGGTGATGTGAATGATAGATGAAAACGCTAGGTTAATGTTCGCTGTGTAGTGAATGGCCAAGAAAAACCCGGTTATTGTTTGTAGTAGGGTGCATGTCAGTAGTATAGATCCGAAGTTCCACCAGGTTGAGATGTTGGTCCCTACTGGGAGAAGATTGAATAGTAAGAGAATGTGTTGGTGGGGCATGTTTTTGTAGTTGATGTGACAACGGCGGTTTTTCGGACTGCAGGACTCAAAGGAGCAAAAATTATGTTTTTTATAGACTACGTTTTTTGTCTGATTTTATTGTTAATGGTTGTTGGTGTGGTGGTATTGGGGGTGACTCCCGTTTCTTATTATGGGGTAGTTGCTTTAATGTGGGTTGCTTTTTTTTGCTGTGTTTTGATGGTTTTCATGGGCCGTGTATTTACGGCCCTTGTTACGTACATTGTTTATCTGGGCGGATTGGTGGTGGTGTTTGGGTATTGTGTGAGTCTTGAAAAGGATGTTGATGTGGTTTTTAAGATTGTATCTTTAAAGTTCGCTTTGTTTATTCTGGTTGGTTTGGTCGTTTGTTTTTGGGCCCTTAAGACTGGGGCTGGTGGGTTGTTAGTTTCTTTTGATCAGGGGAGTTATGTCAATTTGGAGGTAAATGGTTATGGGGTGTTTTATTGTAGTGGGGGGGTTGGGTTGATAGTGTGTTTGTGAGGGTTGATGATCACACTATTCTCTGTTCTGATTATCCTTGGCTGGTGTCGAAAGGGGGGGTTCCGGACGTTTAGGGGGTAAGGGTCAACAGGATGAGGATGGATATGGTAAATGTGGTTAGATAGTTTTTGATTAGACTCTTTTGCTGTGTGGTTGTTACAACCGTGGTAATGGTGGTGTGTGTGATGGATTTTGGGCCTAGGTTTTCTAGTGTTCAGAGATCAATTAGTTCGGTGGAGGTTTTTTTGCTAAGTTTTAATATTTTTATTATGGCAGATCGGTGGGGGGTGTTGTAGAAGGCTAGTTGATTAAAGAATACTTTTAGTGTTTTTGTTTTAGGGGTTGTGATGAGGTTAATGAAGTCTATTGAGAGGGTAATGCCGAGCAGGGTGATAAGCAGGGCGGCGAGCTTGATAGTTGTTGGTATAGTTACCGTTGTTGTTGTTTGCATGGCTGAAAGCTTAGTGAGTGCCCCGGTAAAAATTGAGGCGGAGGTTAGCCGAAGGAGGGTTGGGACCACAGTTTTTGTTTCTTGGTGGGCTCAGTGTTTGGTACGCGGATAGTGGGTTAATGTGAAGGTAATAATTCGTATGCTGTAAATGGAGGATAAAAGGGTTGCGGCGAGTGTGGTTAATAAGGCCCAGGAGTTGGTGTGGGAGTTGGATATGGTTTCTAAGATTGTGTCCTTTGAGTAGAAGCCGGACAGGAATGGGGTCCCTATGAGTGAAAGACTTGCGATTGTGATGAACGTCGAAGAAAGCGGAAGGGTTGTGTGGAGGCCACCCATTATTCGGATGTCTTGTTCGTTGTTCAGGCTGTGAATGAATGTGCCGGAACATAGGAAGAGGAGGGCTTTGAAAAAGGAGTGGGTTATTATATGAAGGAAGGCAAGAGTGGGGTGGTCTAGTCCTACTATTGTCATCATTAGGCCGAGTTGACTGGTGGTAGAAAGTGCAACGATTTTTTTGATGTCGTGTTGGGTGGTGGCCGAGGTTGCTGCAAATATGGTGGTTGTTGCCCCAATGATGAGGCAAATGGTTATTGCTTTATTGTCTAGGATTGGGTGTAGTCGAATAAGGAGAAAAATGCCCGCTACTACCATTGTGCTTGAGTGCAGTAGGGCTGAAACCGGCGTAGGGCCCTCCATGGCTGAGGGCAGCCATGGGTGGAGGAAGAATTGTGCTGATTTTCCCATTGCTGCGGCAATAAGGCCAATTATTGGTAGTGCGCTTATTTTTTGTTGGAGGAGCTCTTGAAAGTTGATGGAGGAGAGGGATAGAAGTCAGACTGTTGTAATAATAAGGCCGATGTCTCCGATTCGGTTGTAGATAATGGCCTGTATGGCTGCGGTGTTAGCATCTGGGCGTGCGCTTCATCAACCAATGAGGAGGAAGGATATAATTCCTACCCCCTCCCAACCGATAAATAGCTGGTACATGTTGTTTGCTGTGGTAATGGTTAGTATTGAGATGAGGAAGATGAGGAGGAATTTAACGAATTTGTTAGTCTTAGGGTCCGCGGACATGTACCAGGTTGAGAATTCGATGATTGATCATGTGATGAACAGGGCAATAGGGGCGAATGTAACTGAGAGACTGTCTAGTGTGATTGAGATGTGAATGTTTTCTGTCGTGGTGATGAAAGGTTGTAGTGATAGTGTGGTAGTGTCGGTGTCTTTGAGGGAGATCAGTGGGATTAGGCTGACAAGGAATATAACTAGAAGGTTATTTTTGATGGCTGAGTTTTTGGTTGAGAAGGTGGCGGATAGGAAGAGGGAGATGAAGATGGTCATAGTGATTGTGGGTGCGATTAGGTTCACATTCTACTACTTGGATTTGCACCAAGGGTTTTGGCGCCTAAGACCAATGGGGGGCTGCTCTCCTTTAGTAGAGGGGGGGCTGGTGGGTTAGCAACAGATTGGAGACTTAGCGGGTCTCGAGACCCCCTCGGTGCGTGAGAGGGTTACTCTATTTTCAAGGTCACAGCTTGATATTTTTTTAAACTACACGCACCTCATGATGAGTTCGGTTTTTATTGATAGTAAGAGCAGTGGGGCCATGTGGAGGAGTATGATGAGGTGTTCTCGGGTGTGTGCGGGGTGAGTGGCAGAGTTTAGGAGGGGTTTGCCTATTTGTGTTGAAAGGAATATGTGTAGGGAGTATGAGGCTGTGATTAGTATGGATAGTCCCAGGAGTAGGATGGCTGTTGGGCATCAGTTGAATAGTGATGTCATAATGAGAAGCTCTGCAGTGAAGTTTATGCTTGGTGGGATAGCAATGTTGGTGAGGTTGGCGGTTAGTCATCATAAGGTTGTTAGTGGGAGGATGTTGTGCATCCCGCGAGTAAGTATCATAGTGCGGGTGTTGGTTCGTTCGTAGGTGGTGTTAGCGAGGCAGAAGAGCATTGAGGAAGTGAAGCCGTGGGCGATCATTAGGGTTATAGCGCCGGACAGTCCTCACTGGGTTTGGATCATGATTGCGGCGATTACTAATGCCATGTGGCTGATAGAGGAGTATGCGATGAGGGATTTTAGGTCTGTTTGTTGGAGGCACGTCAGGTTGGCTAGGACTGCCCCTCAGAGTGATAGAACTAGAAGTGGTAGAAAAATGTCTGTCTTTGTAGTTGGCAGGGTTTGTATTATGCGAAGGATGCCGTAGCCGCCGAGTTTCAGTAAAATGGCTGCTAGGACCATTGAACCCGCGATGGGGGCCTCCACGTGAGCTTTTGGTAGTCAGAGGTGGAGGCCGTAGATTGGTATTTTTGCCAAGAAGGCTGCTAGGCAGGCTAGTCATAAGAGCAGTTCGGTTTTTTGGTCGATTGATCAGGTTGCACTATAAAATGGGGAGGGGGAGTTTGATATGTTGTTTAGGAGTAAAATCGCTATTAGGAGGGGCATTGAAGTCAGGAGTGTGTAGACTATAAAGTATGTCCCTGCAGTCAGTCGTTCTGTTTGATGCCCCCATCGTGTGATGATGATCAGGGTTGGGATCAGAGTGGCCTCGAATATGATATACATCAGGGTCAGGTTAGAGACTGAAAATGTTAGTGTTACTAAGACTTGGAGTAAGAGGATGGTTGCCATGAATGTGCGTTGTCGTTGGGGCTCTGTAGCTATTGCCTGTTGGCTAGCGATGATTGTTAGTGGAAGGAGCCAGAAGGATAGTGCAATTAGGGGGGCTGAGGCGTTGTCTAGGCTGAGGTGTTCGTTGAGTTGGGACTTTAAGTATGAGTCCTGTTTTAGGAGGGTAAGGCTGTACAGTGAAATAAGGAAGGTAAGGGGGGACACCGTCTGGTGAAGGATTTGTGGTTTAAGCAGCAGGGCTGTTGGGATAAGTATGAGTGTGGTGAAAATAATTTTTAGCATTATAAGAGGTTAAGATTTTTTAGGAAGTCGTTCCCGTGTGTCCGGGTTACTGCTACAACTAGGCTTAGGCCCACGGATGCGCTGCATACTGAGATTGTTAAGAGGATGACTGGCATGGGGGTCTGCGTGGGGAGGGGGGTGGTCGTAGAGAAGGCTGCTAATAAGGTGAGCAGAACGAGTGTCATTGTTTCAATGCCCATTAAGGCTAGCATGAGGTGTTTGTATTGGAGGGATGTGTTGATCATAGCGATTAAAAATATTACTGGCAGAGCGGTCTTAATAAGTTCCATTACAGCGGCTTATTAATAAGGTCTTCTGAGTCGAAATCAGAAATCTGGGGTAGACTACTGCTGTATTCGGCCCACTCTAGTCCGCCTTGGTGCCACTCGTAGATTAGGCCTAGTGTGAGGGAGACTAGGAGGGTGGTGGTTAGAGTAATGGCCGTGGGCAGTAGGTTGGTGTTTATGCTCCATGGGATTGGGAGTAGGAGGATGATTTCTAGGTCAAATAGGATAAATAGGATGGCGACTAGGAAAAACTGAACCCCAATGGGGGTTCGTGCGTCCCCCATTGGGTCAAACCCGCACTCGTAGGGGGAAAGTTTGTTTGTGTCAGGTTTTAGTGGGGTGAGGGTGTTAATGAGGTATAGGGCGGTGGCTGTGACTGCTGATAAAACGATAAGGTGGATGAGGTTAATTATTTCTTCCCGGTGGGACTTAATGTTTGGAAGACATTTGTACTTTTATACTAAAGAAATATGAGCCTCATCAGTAGACTGAGATGAATAGGAATAGTCATACGATGTCAACGAAGTGTCAGTATCAGATTGCGGCCTCATATCCGAAGTGATGGGTTGTTGTAAAGTGGAAGTTGATAAGACGGACCAGGCAGACTGTTAGAAATAGTGTCCCGATTATTACATGAAGTCCATGGAAGCCTGTGGCCACAAAAAACAGAGAGCCGTAGACACTGTCTGAGATGGTGAACGGGGTCTCTTTATATTCTGATAGCTGTAGGGCTGTAAAGTAGGCCCCGAGAGCAATAGTGGCTAAGAGGGCGATGGTGGATTCTTTTTTGTCCCCCTTTATGAGTGCATGGTGGGACCATGTAACGGTTGCGCCGGAGGATAAGAGGACTGCGGTGTTGAGAAGGGGGACTTCTAATGGGTTAAGTGGGGTGATACCAGTTGGGGGCCATTCTGCCCCTAGTTCGGGTGTGGGGACGAGGCTAACGTGGTATAGGGTTCAGAAGAACCCGAGGAAAAAAAAGACTTCTGATGTGATGAAAAGGGCCATCCCGTAGCGCATGTTTTTTTGGACCCCCTTTGTGTGGTGTCCTTGGAAAGTCCCCTCTCGGACTACGTCCCGCCACCACTGCAGAAGGGTGAGTGTTAGGACAAGTAGACTTAGTTTGAGGGTCAGGGTAGACTTAGTATGAAATCATAGGACTAGCCCCGTGGTAAGGAGCAAGGAGCCCATGGCTCCAAGTAGGGGCCATGGGCTTGGGTCAACTAGGTGGTATTGGTGAAGTTGGTGGTTCATTATGTGTTTTCTTGTAGGTAAAGAGTGACAAGCAGGACAAACACATAGGCCTGGATGCAGGCCACAGCTACTTCTAGGAGAGATAGGAGGGTTAGAAGGGTGGTTGTGAATAGGCAAAGTGGGGTGTGTAGAAGGCTTAATGTGGCACTGCTAATCATGGTCATAAGTAGGTGGCCGGCGGTGATGTTGGCTGTTAGTCGTACTCCGAGGGCGACTGGTCGTATAAGTAGACTGACGGATTCAATTAAGATCATAAATGGGATGAGGGGTGTTGGGGAGCCTTCTGGTAGTATGTGGGCTAATGCTGTGGTTGGTTTTAAGGACAGCCCTGTGATAATAGTTGCCATTCATAGCGGGATGGCCATTGCTATGTTAATTGAGAGCTGCGAGGTTGTTGTAAATGTGTATGGGAGCAGGCCTAGGAGGTTGGACACTAGAATGAGGGTGAGCAGGGCGATAAGTGGGCGGGATCATTTTTGTCCGGCTGGGGGTAGCTGGGATAGTATGTTGGATGAGGCGGTCTTGATAAAGAGATTGGTGGCTGTTAGTATACGGTTACTGAGAAGCTTTGGCTTGTGGGAGATAAAAAGTAGGGGGAGAAGCAGGGAAAGGGGGGTTGTAGGAATAAATAGGATTTCTGGGTTGGCAAATTGTTCGAATATATTTAAGTTCATGGTAGAGTTCATGTTGGTGTGGCGCCCCGATTGTTTGTTTTGGGTTCTCCCAGCTCTTTATTTGTCAATAGCTGGTGGATTTTTCGTGCAAGGAGGGTCAAGGTAAATCAGGTTAGCAGGAAGTTTGTAAGTGTGAGAGCAGTGTCTAGTTGTGGCACCCATCAAGGAATGTGGTTCTGTCTCTAGCTTAAAAGGCTAATGCTGTAAAAGCTTCTTGATGACCTCGATAATTGAGAGAGTCATTGCTCGAAGTGATGTAATGGGATGGCCTCAATTACAATTGGCATGAAGCTGTGGTTTGCGCCACAGATCTCAGAGCATTGGCCGAAGAAAATGCCGGTTCGCGATGTTGAGAGGGGTAGTTGGTTAAGTCGTCCTGGGACTGCGTCTACTTTTACGCCTAGTGAGGGGACAGCCCAGGAGTGAAGAACGTCCTCGGCGGTTACAATAATGCGGTTTTGTAGGCCGGCTGGCATGACTATACGGTGGTCCACTTCAAGTAGGCGTGGGGAGCCTTTTGGTAAAGTAGTGGTTTGGAGCATGTATGAGTCAAATGAGATGTTGGTTTCGTCTGAGTATTCATAGTTTCAGTACCACTGGTGGCCGGTTACTTTAATTGTGAGGTAGGGGTTAAAGACTTCTTCTATTAGGTAGAGGGATCGGACTGAGGGGAGGGCAGTTAGAATCAAGATTATAATGGGGGCGGCTGTCCAGGCTGCCTCAAGTTGCTCTGCCTCTTCTGTTGGGTCATTATGTGTAACGGTCGCGGTGGTGGCTGTAATTGAGAAGAGAAGGACAATGAGGGTTATTAGGCCTGTAAGTAGTAGGACGTGGTCGTGGAGGAATACGACCTCTTCTATAGTTGGACCTGCTGCTTCTTGTAGTGAGAGTTGGGCTGCGTGTGGCATGTGGGGACCACAGGTGCTGTGATTTGGCCATGACAAGGCCATGTAATTGGTGTTTACTAGGTCCTCGAGGGGGAAGCACAAATGTGCGATTGACTTGAAATCAATAGGTGGTGGCTAAAATCCGCCTCTTCTCGGGCCATGGTCATTCTATATGCGAGATGTACTCTCGGATTGGTGTGTACGTGTTATTAAGTATAAACGTTGGCTCTGTGTGGGTGTGGTATGGTGGCGGCGTGCCGTAGAATCATTCTACGTGGGTTTTTTTCCCGAGGGGGGTGAGGTGTTCTCGTTTGACGGATAGTGCCTCTCAAACGATAAAGAGAGATATCAGAACGGCAACCATAGAGATAGTGGAGCCGATGGAGGAAATTGTGTTTCATAGGGTGAAGGCATCTGGGAAGTCCGAGTATCGTCGGGGCATGCCAGAGAGCCCCAGAAAGTGCTGTGGGAAGAATGTTATATTTACCCCGATAAACATAACCCAGAACTGAGTCTTTGTAAGAGTTTGGTTGAGCTGAAAGCCTGTGAATAGTGGGAATCAGTGCGTTAGTCCCCCCATAATAGCAAAGACTGCCCCCATTGATAGAACATAGTGAAAGTGTGCCACAACATAGTATGTGTCATGCAGGACGATGTCGAGTGATGAATTTGCTAGAATGATGCCGGTTATACCGCCAACTGTGAATAGGAAGATGAATCCGAGAGCCCAATAAATTGGAGTCTGCCATTTAATTTGGCCGCCCGTTAGTGTAGCGAGTCAGCCGAAGACTTTGATGCCGGTTGGACTGCAATGATTAATTGTTGCGTCTGTGACATAGGCTCGGCTGTCAATGTCCAGGCTTACCGTGAACATGTGGTGCGCCCACACCACAAACCCCAGGATGGCGACTGATATCATGGCTCAAATTATACTTGTATAGCCGAAGGTGTTTTTTTTTCCGGTGTATAAGGTGATAATGCTTGACACGATACCGAAGCCGGGTAGGATCAGGATGTATACTTCCGGGTGGCCAAAGAATCAAAATAGGTGTTGAAATAGGACGGGGTCCCCTCCCCCGCAGGGGTCAAAGAAGGATGTGTTAAGGTTTCGGTCAGTTAGGAGCATTGTGATTGCGGCTGCTAGGACGGGTAAGGCCAAGAGAAGTATAACGGCTGTAATTATTACGGACCAGACGAACAGTGGGATGTTGAATATTGGTATTGTTGTGGGCTTTATGTTAATGCAGGTCGTGATAAAGTTGATTGCTCCGAGGATCGATGATGCCCCTGCAAGGTGTAGGGAAAAGATGGCCAAGTCGACCGACGGGCCAGAGTGTACCAGGTTTCCGGATAGGGGGGGGTAGACAGTCCACCCTGTGCCGGCGCCTGCTTCCACATAGGAGGAGGACAGAAGAAGTAGTAACGCGGGTGGTAGGAGTCAGAAGCTTATGTTGTTTATCCGGGGGAGGGCCATATCTGGTGCCCCAATTATAAGGGGGATTAGTCAGTTGCCGAACCCGCCGATCATAATAGGTATGACCATGAAGAAGATTATGATAAACGCATGGGCTGTCACAAGAACGTTGAAGATCTGGTCACTGCCGAACAGTGAGCCGGGCTGTGTGAGCTCTATTCGTATTAGGATGCTCAGGCATGCGCCGGTTAGCCCGGATCATGTGCCGAATAGGAGGTATAGGGTGCCGATATCTTTGTGGTTTGTTGAGAATAATCAACGAGTGATGAACACAGGTAGTATGGCCGACTAGGCGGTAAACTGTAAATTTACACACAGGGCTCGGCCCTTGCTCCCAACCCCGACAGTCAGACTGCAAATCTGCGCCAGGCCCTTTGCCCGGGGTTTCTCCGTTTTTCTTTTTTCCCCTAGGAAAAACGGAGAAATAGGCTAATGTCCGTTGGTTTGGACGACTAGCTGTTAACTAGTTTTTTGTGGGATCAAGGCCTACTAGTCTAGGGGAGGGGCTTTAGTTTAATTAAAATGTCTGTGTTGCAAGCAGAGGATGTAGATAGGCTGCAAGCCCCACAGAAACTAAAGTGTGGGCTTTTTTGGGGGCTTTGAAGGCCTCTAGTTTTAATAACTTAAGTTTCTAAATGTGGGGGCATAGCGGGAGTGCGAAGGTGGAAAGAGCGATTAGTGTTGGGGCCAGTATTGGGGTGGTCTTATTGGGAGGTCGCCATTTTGTTGTTGCTGTTGTGGTATTTGGTGTGGTGGTCATGGTAATAATGTATGTTAGTCGTATGTAGATGTATAGGCTAAGCAGAGATGTAATGGCTACTAGCGTTGCTTCAATTACTAGGCTTAGGGAGACCATTTTGTTAAGGATAAGTCATTTTGGTATGAACCCGGTTAGTGGGGGGAGGCCGCCGAGCGAAAGAATAGTGATTGATAGGGCTGTGGTTAGTTGGGGGGTTGATGTTCACATATCCCCTAAATCTTTGATGGTCGTAGAGGCCGTACTGTGCAGCAGGATGAAGATTGGGGTGGTGGTGGTGGTGTAGACGATGAAGGTTGTGGTGGAGATGGCTGGTGCGATGGTTATTGTGGTCAGGATTCAGCCTGTGTGGGCGATGGATGAAAAGGCTATCAGTTTTCGTAGCTGGGTTTGGTTGAGGCCGCCTAACCCCCCAATGACGATGGATAGGATTGCTGAGGCTAAAAGGAGGGGGTGGTTCGAGTCGTTGGAGATGGATAGTAGGATGACCAGGGGTGCCAGTTTCTGTCATGTTAAAATTGTCAGGGCTGTCATAGTCGATGAGCCCTGTGTTACTTCTGGTAGTCAGAAGTGAAATGGGGCGGCTGCGATTTTTATTATTAGGGCCAGGGTTGTGAGTGTTGTAAAGCTGTTGGGTTGACAGATCTCTCACTGGGAGGAATCGAGTGCGGCTATTGTTGCTGTCAGTATGATGGTTATTGAGGCAAGGGTCTGTGTGAGGAAGTACTTTGTTGCCGCCTCGGTTGCCCGAGGGTGGTTTAGCTTAGAGATCATGGGGATTATGGACAGGGTGTTGATTTCTAGGCAGGCTCAGATTATTAGTCAGTGAGATGAGGAGGTAACAAGGATAGTGCTGGAGATAATGCCGATTGAAAGTATAAGTCAGGATAGTGGGTTTATTAGTAAAGGCCGTCTGGCATTTTCGGGGTATGGGCCCGGCAGCTTATTTAGCTGACTTTACTGTAGGAGGTAGTATATGAAATATCGGAAGTTTTGGGCTTCCGGATCCGAGTTCAAGTCTCGGTCTTCTAGTGTTGGGGAGATGATTTGAACATCTGTTGGGGGGTTTTAAGACCCCCGCATGACCAGGTTTTGCTAACCCAACGGTTTTTGGGATGATTTGAGGGCCTTGTGGAGAATTTGGGCTGATTAAAAAATTTTAGCCGGAAACTTTAATGGGCGGATTTTTTTTGCTTTTTGGAGGAAAAAAAAGTCTCAAAAAGTGGCAAAAAAATAAAAAATGACAAAAAAAAATAAAAAAATGACAAAAAAAATAAAAAAGGGGCAAAAAGTGGCAAAAAGTGGCAAAAAGTGGCAAAATTAGTGAGGAAATAAGGATGGTATTGGGGCATAGGGAAATTACAGCGTAAATTATGTGAAATTTTATGCAAAAAAGGGGAAATTTTGGAATTTTTTTGAAAAAAAAGGTTTTTCATGGGGATTTTCAAACTAAATTTCAGTTAAGGAAATCGTATCAAGGGTGAAAGTTATGTCTTACAATCATTAAAAGCTTGTAACCATATAGAGGGAGTGCAAGGTTAAGCATATAGTTCAACCCTGTCTTAGGGCCTTACCGCTTTTTCCACGGGTAAACGAGCATATATGGGTGTCAGATGAAAGGACCGAAAAAAAACCCCTACCAGTTGTGGTACGAGCATAGGTGATAAGAACATGAGAGAGATGGACCAGAATAGAAGGGTGCAACCAAAGGTTTTGGAAAAAGCTAGGAAGGAGGGGTGGTTCCGGACCGTTGAGTAGTTTTTGAGAGTGTAACCAGTGGTTTTGGAAAGGGCACTAAAAGAGGAGTTACAAGTTATGGACCTGAAGAGCCGAATTAATTAGTTTAAGGTGAGGGGTGAAGGATTTGACTGGAATGGCCAGATCACGGGACACCATTAGGAACGGGATATCCATATTGATTAATAATAGATTGACCTGAGTCCATAGAACGTCTAGATAAGGAAAAACTATATTATGGTTAGTTAGGAATTTCAGGTTAACTGTCAGTCAAGAAAAATCCTTGCATGATATCCGTGGGGAAAAACGATTAATGTATGATTATACATAGCTATCTATATATACATATATATATTCAAGGACATACGCGTACAAATTTTGGGGGGGGAGGGGGGGGGTCCACAGAGGGGCCTAAGAGACTATTTTTTTTTGCCAGAAGTGAGGATGGTCCTGTGTCTACTCTATCAAGGTAGCCCCTAGCTCGGGCACACTTCTATTGTGGGGGGGTTCCGCTGAGTGCTATTGTAGTGGAGATGTTGAGCATACATACGGCTATTGTGAGGGGTAGGAATTGTTTTCATAGGAGATGCATGAGTTGGTCGTAGCGGAATCGCGGGTAGGAGGCCCGTACTCATAGGAATAGGACGGTGAGTCCTGTTGTTTTTATTATTAAGTTAGTTGTGAATAATTGGGGGGTAATAGATCCTGGGTTAAAGAATATTATGGTCGAAAGGGTGTTTATAAGCAAGATGTTGGTATATTCTGCTAAGAATAGAAGGGCAAAAGGTCCGGCTGAGAATTCTACGTTGAATCCGGATACTAGTTCAGATTCTCCCTCTGTGAGGTCAAACGGAGAGCGATTGGTTTCGGCAATGGTTGATGTGAACCATATTATAGCTAGTGGTCAAGTTGGAAATAGAAGTCATATAGGCTCTTGTGCTTCTGTAAATGTGCGGAGCGAGTATCCACCAGATATAGTTGCTGCGGACATAATGATGAGTCCTAGTGTGACTTCGTACGAGATGATTTGGGCCACTGCGCGCATGGCGCCTATGAGCGGGTACTTAGAGTTTGAAGACCATCCGGATCATAGGATGGCGTAAGTGAACATGCTTGATACAGCAACAATAAATAATAGGCCTAGGTTTATGTTAGTGAGGGGGTGTGGTATCGGCAGGGGTGCTCAGGAGGTGAGCGCTAGTGTGAGCGCTATGATTGGTGAAAGAGTGAATAGAATTGGTGAAGATAGGGTGGGTTTTGTTGGTTCTTTGATGATAAGTTTCATCCCGTCTGTGATAGGTTGAAGGAGGCCAAGGGGCCCTACTATGTTGGGGCCTTTTCGAAGTTGTATGTATCCGAGGAGCTTGCGTTCTAGGAGGGTGAGGAAGGCCACTGCGATTAGGATCGGAAAGATGAATAATAGGGAGTTGATTATGTTTAGTATGATTAAGAGGGGTTCTTAATAACCTGATCTAGGTTGATGGGGTAAATGTTTGATATTGAATTGGTTTATTTCTTTTGTTAGAGCGTGCTTTTGGTATAGGCTCCGCCATCTCTGTCCTTTCGTACTGGAGAGGGCTTGGGCATAGATAGAAACTGACCTGGATTGCTCCGGTCTGAACTCAGATCACGTGGGACTGTTAATCGTTGAACAAACGAACCCTCAATAGCGGCTGCACCATTAGGGTGTCCTGATCCAACATCGAGGTCGTAAACCTTCTTTTTGATATGGGCTCTTGAAGAAGATGGCGCTGTTATCCCTGGAGTAACTTGGTTCAGTAGTCAGTTGTCTGGGTCGTTAGAGGCTTGTGGGCCTAGTGATGAGGAAGGTCATATTTTTGGAAGTTTCTTTTTTTTCCAAGGTCGCCCCAACCTAAAGTAGCTATTAGTGTGGTTAATAGGTTATTTTAAGCTTCACAGGGTCTTCTGGTCTTATGGTCGTATCCTAGCTTTTGGACTGGGAGATCAGTTTTATTGATTGATTACAGGAGACAGTGGAACTCTCATTTTGCCTTTCATACAGGTCTATAATTAGTAGACAAATGATTATGCTACCTTTGCACGGTTAGGGTACCGCGGCCGTTTAATGTTCACTGGGCAGGCGTTGCCTTTAATATTTGTTTGGCTAAAGGTTATGTTTTTGTTAAACAGTTGGAGTTCGTGTTTGCCGAGTTCCTTTTGTAATGTTTTATCTTTCTTTATAGCGCACCTGTGTTGGGGTCACAGTGGGGAAAAATTGGTGGGTATTGTGTAGTATTGTGCCTTTTTTGGTCTGTTAATTACTAGTGGGGTTTCTGTGTCTAGTGGAGGGTTACGCGGAGAGATGTGTTCTTATTAGTAGTTTTAGCATGGTCTTATCTATTGGGATAGATTAACCTTTAGTCGCTTTGGAGTTTTTGGTGAGTGTTTGAATTTTTGATGGGATTCTTTAACGATATTTTTTTGGGTGGCTGCTTTAGGGCCTACGGGTTGGGTGGCTGGTTGGTCCTCTCAAGTTCAGGTTGTATCCTGTGTCAATAGAGCTGTACCCCTATTGACTGTCTTTAGAGCACTATTGATTGTGCTGTTGGTCTAAAGTTGAACTTAGGTTCTTGTTTAGGTAGCCAGCTATCTCCAGGTTCGATAGGCGTTTCACCTCTACTCTGAGGTCTTCCCACTCTTGCTACAGAGACGGGTGCGCCCTAGGTGGCTGCCTCAGAAGTAGCTCATCTGGTTTCGGGGGGTTGGGACTTTGGTGCTTCTGTCTTTTATCCTTGCTAAATCGTGATGCTAAAAGGTACAAGGTTTTATCTTTGCTTTTTTTTGCTTGTGCTTCGTTCCCTTGCGGTACTGTTGGTGCCTGTTAGCTGTTCGATCTCATCTACTGAGGTGGTCAAATGGTTTGTTTATGTTAGAGGGTTGGTTTGTAGTTAGGTAGGACCAGTTATAGCTCAAAAAGATTGGTTAATGTCGTTCGAGTGTAGGTCGAATGCTTTGATGTAAGCTACTTTTTGTTTCTAAGCGCACTTTCCAGTACGCTTACCATGTTACGACTTGCCCTGTTTACACAGTAGTGTGGGTTTATTTATGACTGGTTGGTTGGTTGTGCAGGGATGACGGGCGGTGTGTACGCACTTCATTGCATTAGTTTCAGCTGGGTAATATGCGCCGTATGCTTACTGCTAAATCCGCCTTTGAAGGCTGATTTCACGTCCTTGTTCGTTTGTTCTATTAAAGAAAATGTAGCCCATCTGACCCCGTCCATGAGTTACACCTCGACCTGTCGTGTTAGTGTTGAACTATTGGGCGCACTTTGCTTCTTTCACAGGGTGGGCTGGCGACGGCGGTATATAGACTGTTTAGGCTAGGGCGGGTTGGGTTAAACGCGGGTTATCGGTTACTAGACAGGCTCCTCTAGGTTGGGTTTGAAGTACCGTCAAGTCTTTTAAGTTTTAAGTTTTCACTCGTAGTGGTTTGGCGAGTAATTAGTGTTTTATTACTGCGTTACTATTAGGCATAGTAGGGTATCTAATCCTAGTTTGGGCCCTAATTTTCACGAGTTGGGGTAGTAGTGTGTTGGGGCGGTGTGATTAGTTTGGCTTATGGTTTTTTACGACCCGGCCTTTGTTCTACCTCAAGTCTTACTACGTTTGCCTGGTCGTGCTTTACGCCGGGGGTATTACCTTGAGCTTGTCGTGTAACCGCGGTCGCTGGCACGAGATTAACCAGCCCTGATGCACTCTTGCTGGGTCGAGCTTTCACTTATGGCCCAATGTTGTTTACTGCTGCAGGCCCGTGGGGGTGTGGTTTTGTTGGGCGTCATGGGTAAGTTGCTTGGGCCTGATGCCGGCCCCACCCCGGGTGGGGTGGGCACTTTCACTGTCTTGTTGAGGCTTGCATGTATAGTCAGGGGTACAGGTAATATTAGGTTTAAGACCAAGACCTTGTGTTATTGGGTGCGTCACCATTTTAGCATTTTCAGTGCTATGCTTTATTAAGCTACAATAAC